TTCTCGAGAATTTAAAGATAAAACAGATATATTTGATAACAACCCATTATCAACAAAAATGAGTTATTTCTTGACTTTAATCAGTGAACTTAAATCAAATTTGAATTTGAAAGGATCTTCTTTATTTTCAGAACAAGGAAGAATGGATTCCGAAAATAAAACAAAATTTTTATTCAATGCAATTAGAAGTGATCTTAATGATCAAAAAAAAAAAAAAAAATCTATTGGAATAAAAGAAATCAGTAAAAAAGTCCCTCGATGGTCATACAAATTAATCAACGAATTAGAACAACAGGAAGGAGAAAGTGAAGAAGAAGTACCAATAGATTATCAGATTCGTTCAAGAAAAGCCAAACGTGTAGTGATTTTTACTGATAACCGGGGAAATACCGATCCTAATAATAAGGATACTAATAATTCTAATAAAAGAGACGAAGTAGCTTTGATACGATATTCGCAACAATCTGATTTTCGTCGAGACATAATCAAAGGTTCAATGCGAGCCCAAAGATGTAAAACAGTTATTTGGGAACTTTTTCAAGCAAATGCACATTCTCCGCTTTTTTTGGACAGAATAGACAAATCACACCCTTTTTTTTTTGATATCTCCGAACTGATAAAACTCATTTTTAGAAATTGTATAGGAAAGGGAGCAGAATTAAAAATTTCAGATTATACAGAAGAAAAAATAAAAGAAAGGGAAAAAAAGGAAAAGGACAAAAAAGAAGAGAACAAAAGAAAAGAGAAAGCGCGGATAGAAGTAGCAGAAGCCTGGGATACCATTCCATTTGCTCAAGTAATAAGAGGTTCCATGTTAATAACTCAATCGATTCTTAGAAAATATATTATATTACCGTCATTGATAATAGCTAAAAATATTGGCCGTATGCTATTATTACAATTTCCTGAGTGGTCTGAGGATTTAAATGAATGGAATAAAGAAATGCATGTTAAATGCACCTATAATGGTGTTCAATTATCAGAAACAGAATTTCCGAAAAATTGGTTAATAGACGGTATTCAAATAAAGATGCTATTTCCTTTCTGTCTGAAACCCTGGCACAGATCTAAGTCACGGTCCTCTCATATAGATCGAATCAAAAAGAAAGGACAAAAAGATGATTTTTTTTTTTTAACGGTTTGGGGAATGGAAGCTGAACTTCCTTTTGGTTCTCCCCAAAAACGGCCTTCCTTTTTTGAACCCATTTTTAAGAAACTCGAAAAAAAAATTGGAAAATTGAAAAAAAAGTATTTTATATTTCTAAAAGTTTTAAAAGAAAGAACAAAATTTCTAAATATCTCAAAAAAAAAAAAAAAATGGATTATCAAGGGCATTCCGTTTTTAAAAAAAATAAAAAAAGAACTCTCAAAAGTAAATCCAATTCTATTATTTAGATTGAGAGAAATATATAAATCAAGCGAAACTAAAAAAAAAAAAGAAAAAGATTCTATAACCCGCAATCATATAATTCATAAATCCTTTAGTCGAATTCAATCTACATATTGGACAAATTTTTTACTGACAGAAAAAAAAATGAAAGATCTGACTGATAGAACAAGCACAATCAGAAATCAAATAAAAAGAATTACAAAAAATAAAAAAAAAGTGACTCCAGAAATAAATGATAGTCCTAATAAAACAAGTTATAATGCTAAAAGATTCGAATCACCAAATTGGCAAATATTAAAAAGAAGAAATACTCGATTAATCCATAAATTACATTATTTTATAAAATTTTTCACTGAAAGGATATACGCAGATATCCTTCTATCTATTATTAATATTCCCAGAATTAATATACAACTTTTTGTTGAATCAACAAAAAAAATGATTGATAAATCCATTTACAATAATAAAAAAAATAAAAAAAGAATTAATAAAACAAATCAAAATAAAATTCATTTTATTTCGACTATAAAAAAGTCACTTTATAATATTAGTAATAAGAATTCACAGAATTTTTTTGACTTATCCTCCTTGTCACAAGCATATGTATTTTACAAAATATCACAAACACAAGTTCTTAACTTGTATAAGTTAAGATCTATTCTTCAATATCACGGAACGTCTTTTTTTCTTAAGACTTCAATAAAAGATTATTTTGGAAAACAAGGAATAATTCATTATGAATTAAGACATAAGAAACTTCGGAATTCTGGAATAAATCAATGGAAAAACTGGTTAAGAGGTCATTATCAATACCATTTATCTCAGATTAGATGGTCTAGATTAATAGCAGCAAAATGGAAAAATAGAATCAATAAATGTCGTACAATTCAAAATCAAGATTTAAACAAAGAGAATTCATATGAAAAAGACCTATTAATTCATTACAAAAAACAAAACGATTACGAAGTATATTCATTACCAAATCAAAATGAGAATTTTCAAAAATACTATAGATATAATCTTTTATCTTATAGATCTATTAATTATGAAAATAAGAGGGACCCATATATTTATGGATCACCATTCCAAGTAAATAAGAATCGAGAGAGT